AAAAGCAAGGGTCCGAAGGAGTCTTAGGGAACCCATTTGTTGTCTCCTTAAAGTATTAATCTTTCTCCCCCTCTCTCTCCCGCCCTTCTCTGTCTCGTATTCGCTATCGAGCGTAAGAAGTCTAACACCATTTCCGGTCTTTTCTTGTGGTATGCTTTCCATTAGCCTTCGAGTCTTCGATTCGGCCCTCAGGGAATGTGGTAATAAAGAAACCCTCCTCAGGAGAGGGGACTGTACTTCTTTTTCCGTCTATCCCTACATCCGTATTGAAAGTACTACATCCCGCGCTATCAGGTCGTCCAGCCCTTCAGTTCTTTCTTTCTCCTCTTGTTTTGAGGTCTAGGTGCCCTATCGTATGAGTCCGTTCTTTTTGCTTGCTGGTTAAGAGCTTTCCCGTCGAAAGGAATCATTTTTTTTTCCTTAGTTGATGTTGGTGTAATAGACCCTAATGGAGCCCCTACAGGCTAATTTATCTTTCCGGCTATCCCTATTCTTTTAGTTAAACAGCTGATATGCGACAACACTTTATTCCCTATACTGTATACTGAAGATGTTTGTCCTAACCTAAGCAGCGGATCTGCGACATCAAGAACCTTAAAAAGATCTTAAAACTGGCTGGAACAAAGGGATACTCTTGTATTTTGAAAGGTAGCCGGCTGCTACTAAAAAGAATAGAACTCATAAAGACCTTACCGGAGCGGAGTGAAAGAAAGCGCCTTTGAACCCCTCCCTTATATTTATAGTTAGCCCCTGCGTGGGAAAGCATTTAGCCATTCGTAGATGTAGGGGAATCGATAAAAGCATCTTTGAATGAATTCTCTAATAATCTATTTTCTCCTATGCTTAGAAGAAAAAAGTCTCTCTTCTGACCTTGTTTTCGCTCAGGATGCGCCTATTCCGGGACGTTCAACGCAGCGAGGGGATGAAGTTAAGCGCAGAGAGCATCGCTAAGTAGCTAAGTAAGGGCGGTGCTTATAGCATAGGATAAAGGTGCATCCAATCCTGCTCTCACCAGCCTGTGCTGGGAGTACACTTCATTAAGTACCATTTTTGTCACCATAATAGGCCATGTCTTCCTTCTCTGCTCACTAGGAGTTTGAAAGCTTCAGTCTTCACAGTCCTAGGCACATTAGAATGGATAGCACTGGTCGGAGGTGATCTAGCCCAAGCCCTTCTCCGTTCTCTGTATGACTTCAAGGTTTGGTCACTCGGCATTCTTAGTCTGCTTTGATAGAACCCGGAATGGTAGAGAGAGCTCCTTTCTTTTTCATCTGACCCAGGGGAAAATGCTCTTTATTTGTCTCTCAATAGGCGAAGCAAAACTCCGCTCAATCTAGCAATGAGGAAAGAGAGGTCTTCTGCCTAGACTTTGACTGTTCTTGCTTAAAGCAATATGGGCTTCCAGACAAAGGCATGGCCTCAGGCCTGGCTTGACTTTCTTTATACGCCCAAGCCAATGCTCTACTCTCAGCATGTTCAGCTACCCGACGGAGACCCACGAGCGAGGTAAATCCATTCTATGGACGTTTACGTGCGCTATATCGATCGATAATTAACCAAGAGAAAAAACTAACTAATCAATCAGCGGAACACGGCTTAAAACTATGATTTCAGGGCATTTAGAACGTTTATCTATTGTAAGATTGAGATCTCTCCCGCTGGTATTTTACCTTTTCTATTTCATATGATTCCTTTCCTAAATGGACATTTCCTACCCTTTCAAACCAAAGGCTACCTTTCTTCAAAATTCCTATATAAATCTGTGAAGTCATCGGTCTCAAATCCTTCCCAAGGCATATCCGCTTGAATTGGATAACTCTAATTATGAAAATCTTTCACGCTCCATCCCGGTTTTTGAACACAAGCCACTTTCTTTAAAAAAATCCAAAGTTGATACCGTCCAACCCTTTTATTTAGAACGTAACGAATATAGTCGTTCGATAAGTGAAATCCTTTACATTTCAATAGTAGGTCTGGCCACAATAACTCTTTATCTTCCGAGTATAGCTTCCAAGAAGAAAGGGATTGGTCCTAATCCACAAAACAAACCCAAAGAGAGATCGCTAGACATGGGGAATCAATTGAAAATTTCAAAGTCAGATACGAATTACTATACAAGGGAAATAAAGATCGGCTAAAGAAGTAGTTATCTCTGGAAAATAGTTACTGATTAGAGGCCGTTAAGGATGCATGAAAATGTAAGATAACAGGAAGGCAGGAATGATTGAATCGAGTTCGGCCCGGTCAATCATCTGTAGAGCTGAAAGTTGTCGAATACTAATAAGAAAAAATTGAAGCCCCAACGAGATTTATTTCACTGCCAATATTATGGGTTGGCACCAAGGCACGGAGTCAAAAAATGAATTGAATGCCGGTCTCACAAGAAAGATATATATAGCTTGTCGGCCACTTTACTCTCTTCAGGCGTCCTGCCCTTTCCTAACTTGAAGGGTGCTGGCAGAAGTCTATCTATCCGTCAAGTAGATACCTCCACTTTATTGGTTCGAGCACACTTCACTTCAAATAGTGAGTTTTCACAGATAGGAGTTTCCCTTTTCTAAGAAAGAGAGGGTATCCGCCTATAATGCCTAGCGAGTAATCGAGCCTAGAAGTGGAGGAGTCCTTTCCCGGTCTATAGAATAGTCCGCTTAAGACCCAGTCAGTGGCACCGGGGTGGCTTTCTTGCTACTACTCCCTGTCCGAATTCCTTGTACAGTAGAGCTTCCTGACCTCATAAAAGGAACAACTGGTGCTAGGCCGATTCTACCTATTATAAGACTGCGAACATCTGCCAACGACCTAGATTGCTTTACCCTCACCGGCGATGCCTTCCAATGGTATCAGACCTTACCAACGGGGTAAGTAAAGACTTGGGAAGAAATGCAGAAGCTGTTCGTCGGGAGATTCTTTGTCATGCAGAGGGACGTTAGCCGACTTATCAAATATGAGGAAGAAACCTAATGAAACGGTGGATGCTTACATCGAAAGGTGGCAGAAGGAAGCTAATAGGTGTCGCGCACACCTATCAGAAGAGAAGCTGATACAATTATGTAGAAATGGAATCAGGGATGACATCGCTTATCTCGTCAGCGAGCAAATTACGACGTTTCGCGGTGTTAGCAAAAGAGGCGTACAAGAAGGAACGCATCCTCGCACAAAGGGACGAGAGGATGAAAAGATAAGCTAACGCCGTTCCCAAGCCTCAGAAAAGAGAGAAAGGAGGAAATTCTGCCAATGTGGCAGAGGTAAAGACAGGAGGGGGAGAGACTGAACTTCAATGGGTTAGATGAGCACACTATGACTACGCATATTGAAAGAATAGCTTGTAAGAATCCGCTTTTAGCCTTTCGGAATAAAAGAGGCTCTTTGTAAAGGGTCGGTCTTGATGCCTACTGCCACATATGACCATTCCCACGAGCAGTTAACGGATATGGGCTTCGGTAAGCACTCCTGATAGGCGTCAATCCAATCAGTGCTATAGGTGCTGAGGTTAAGCAAGAATAAGGGATAAAGCGGCTAAGGCTATAAATTTGTATAAGACTAAAACAGTCTTTTAATAAATCTCCTGCCCTTAATGATAGTGCTTGTGTAATAGGCGCATATAGGGATTGAAGTTGGGGGATTAAAGTCTTATGTTATGGCTAGCAGCTGCTCCTTTTATGCCCCTAGTGTCAGTTGTTCGTGGCACTTCTTTCGTTCTCATGGCACTTGCCTTACCCAGCGTCGAAGAAAGAAAAAAGCAAAAACACTAGCTGATCTTCTCTGTGCGTGGATATCTTGTCCCTGCTTCTATGTATATATGGGGTAAGCTTCAAGCTGCTATATAAGAGAATTCATTAGAATCGCCTCTAATGCGCATTAAGTGAGTAGTAAGTTTAGTTCTTGTATGAGATCTCTCCTTCCAACAATTTGTCCGTCAGAGATGAAGGTTCCTGAGCTCTCTCTTTCAGGATGGAACCTTGGTTCAGTACAGGCTAGGGTCCTGTTTCAATTTTTCTTTGGAAAATTCTTCCGCAGAGGTTGTTTTATACCTTTCGATTCGAACACATACATGCCAAGCTCCTTTTATTAAGAGGACTCCTAGTTAAAACTTAAATTTTATAGCATGGGTCCGACCTTTTCTTTTATTTATGCAATTCGTCATTCGGTTGGAGTAGCATGCAGAGGTAGGTGCATGGCTGAAGCTCTATCCGCCGCACCATAGGATGCCTTCCACCTAGTGAGAAAATGTTATACCACGGCTCAATCATAGGCAAAGGTCGACCAATCAGGCTTTTCAATTCCTGATCCCTAACGGTCCAGATCTTTCTTTCATAACCTGAGGGATGATTGGAAAGGGGATTCGAATCGAAGGGTTCAAGATACCGAAGTTTAGTAACTACAATGGGGTCGGCGACCCATATCATCACTTGCTGTCCTTCTGTGGGGATTGCCGAGGCCTTGATTCCCAGTCTGGCTTATTGATCCACCTTTATCATAAGTCATTAGAAGGGGAACTCATCGCTTAACTCCGAAGAAAGGAAATAACTAGCGAAAGCTGCTATAGAGAAAGGCTTTTAGGACGCGTCTTTTGGTCTTTGAAAGATAAAATTGTTTGCATCAATAGTATGTGAGGGAGGAAGTGACATGACATAGTGAATGAGGAAGGGGTATGCATTATAGAATATAAGAAGAAAAAGCTGCACATTCATCCTGATATGATAAGCCGATTCGCTTAAGCATGAAAGAGAAAGATAAGCTTAGGAAGAAGAGATCTTAGTTAACCCTTGAGCCAGTCCAGTCCATCTTGAGCATCTCAAGAATGCGCTCTTCTCAAGTGAATCAAAATAGGTGTTGGTTTGCGATTGAAGAATAAGGAGTTGTTCTCAGATGCCCAGAATCTTTAGATCCGCCAATAGCCGTTAAATTCGGAATAGTGAAAAAGGGGAGGTGCTGAAAGCAAGAAAGAGTTTGTTTCTCTTATAGTAAGAGAGATTGTGATAACTAAACAAAACTGCGGTGATTTTCCTTTACAGTAGGAAACTCTCTTCGGTCTCCTAGGGACGAGATTTGATAAAGTTGCCTTTTCTCATATTTTCCTTCCAGGCAGTAGATCGGCATTTCGGGAATCGGTCTGATTCTATCTCTGTTCGTTCCGTTTGAAGAAAGGAAGGATCCCAAAGAATCGCTCTTTCTCCTTTGCTTTGCCGGGAAGTCAGTCCGTTCCGTGGATTTGATCAAGCAAGCTAGCGAGCCAGGAAACTGGACAATGGAGGCCACAGGATCTCTTTGATGGATCGGCCCTTGAAAGAGCAGTCCTTAGAAAAGTGGTTAAAAACCGATAAAGCTAACAATTCTTTTTATTGCCTTCTCATCGGAAGGGAGTTTGGGTTTTCGCCCGAACGCTCCGATTATCTATATTTTTGTTGGAAGGGCGATTTTCCGATTTTAAGTGGGCTTTCCAATATTAGATTAAAGGGTCGCTTTCCTCCGCTTCGGATGCCATTTGGATGGCCTCCTCGCTTCGGTCCCTTTCCGCTAGCCAGTTTGAAATAGATGACTTAAGGAAGTGAGCTCTTCCGGCCAGTAGGCAAGCCGAGTCTTTCAAGCAGTGCTTTTCAGTTCCTCTAGACCGGTAGAAGTCTTTGTCCTTACTAAGGCAGTATGTGCCCTCTGGTTAATTTAAATTCTGGTAGGTCTTTCTCTTCCCCTGAGGGAATCCCCTGCATACCGAGTGAGAAGGAGTAAATCAAGATTAAGACTGCCAATCGAGGTACTGACTAAATGCGTGCCAGTGGAAACATTGACTTAGACAGAAATGCCGCTACCTCTGCTACTTGACGCTCCCAGGGCGAATGAATCGTTTTGCCATATAGACTATCAGCTTTTTCCTTGAATTGGGACGGGGTCCCATTCTCCGTTGTGAGTTACTTCGCCGGCCAGAGGCCAGACTCCTTGTGTAGACGGCTGGGAGTCTTCCCAGTCTCCATCTCTACTTTTGGAAAGACGGCCTAGAGTTAGCGTCCCTCCAGCCAGCTATTCCCTTTGCCTAGGGACTTATTCTATTACCTTTTTCTTTTGCTTGCTTTGGGAAAAAGTCCTACTTTAGAACTTGCTTGCGTACTGTCTTAATTGAGCATTCTGCTTAGAATGAAGTGGAAAATCCGCTATTACCTTTCAGATCGAGATGTGCAAATGATTTTCATCTTTTTCATTGGATACCCGTTAACGTGTGATAAAATCCATTCTCTTCCCTCCAAGAGAAACTCCAATTTAAAATAAAACTCCCACTCGCTTAAGGGAACTAGATGTGCTTGGAAAACTGCGAACTCCCACTTCCCCAGGATCTCCAATCGCAAGGAATGGAACTGGCTTGCCTTAACTTAAGTAGTTTCAAGGGGAACGAAGGGACTCTTTCATAGACATATAAGATTATCCACTGGTGAAGGTCCACTCCCGCCTCAGGGAAGGAAAGACAAATCAAGAGAGACTTCTGCTGCAGGTTTAAAATAAACGGCTGACTGTCTTGCTTTAGAACCTGCTTCCCCTACGGTTTCATTTCATATTCGGTATAAAAGAAAAGGGAACCTATGGTTGGATTGAATCCTAGTGGTCTAGTCCCCTCAGGAAAGGTTGGAAGGTTAAGCTTGTGTTCCGCGCAATCCAATTCAAAAGAAAGTCCATAAGTGAGAGAAATTTAATATAAACCACTAGAATTACTTTATATTTGCATAAGTAATATAATAAGCTAATCTTTATGATTGGTTAGGGGACTGTCTTTGGCCTAGAGGAATGGTTTTCGACTTGCCTTTTTCTTGACTTTAGCGCCCACTTATTAGCTAGATTAGCCCGTTCTTCTTCTTCTCCCTATGGTGGGTATTGTCTTCATTCGGTGGCGGCATCCTTTCATTATTATGCGGGATTGGCTTCCCGGCATAATATTTCCTTGTTGGAATATTCTTATTTTCATCGAGATTTCATCCGGCTTTTCTTATATTTATTCAATTTCTAGTTAGCGCGTAGTGGCTTAATTCGTATTCAATTCATTCCCATCGAAGAAATATATGATTGAATAAGAGTGAAAACTAACTTCCTCTTTACTATACTAAAGGCAAGGAAGCAGGACTATTATCCTTTCTATCCTTTGAAAGCAGTCCAAAGAGAACTCTTCTTTATATATATAAGAAGGGAGAGAGAACTCCTCTCCTACAAGGAAGCATGATCTTATCAGCCTTTTTTTTTTATATAGGTATAGGATAGCACTATCTCTTCCTACTACGCGGTAAGATTTTGAATACTATGCTTTTGTCGGTACGGAAAGCGAGTCTTCTTACCCAGATGAAAGTTAGCCTAATAGTGCAGCGGATTCTGTAAGAGCAAGGATAGAAGGAATTTTATTGACATCCCGATGGGAAAGAAGGAAAAGACTGTCTTTGACTTCCCGAAGGCAAGGGTGCTTGCTGCTACCAAGCCTTATTTCTTAAAAAGCCAAAGGGGTATAGAAGATAGATTGCTAGAACGAAGACAGGAAATACATTCTATAAAGCAGAAGTCGTGCTAACAACCGTTGGCTCCTTGGACAGCAGGGACGGATACTGGCTTGCAACAGCCGATTCTCTGTACTCCTAGTGTCAAAGATCCGATTCTGGGCAATTCAGAAGTGACAAGACCCGAGTGAAAGAGACCTGGCTTGGCCGGCCAGGAAGGATCTTATTAGAAAGCATACGTACCGGCTTGCGACCGAGGAACTGCTACCAAGCATGAACTCTAATGCATTCAACAATTGAATTGCCTCTTCCGGGTCTACTAAGACTCTCTCATTCATATCTTATTCCATCCCTCACTGACAGGAATTGCTACTTTCACTAGAAAGCACAGATCGGCTACTTTCGAAAAAAAGCAGGCATTACGGACTGACAACTGGCTAACTATACGATAGAGGTGGCCTATAAGGTCTAAGTTCGCTATAAGTTAAAGAATATGAATATATTGGTTAGCCGGATATAAAGGAATTGGCTTAAGAAAAGCTTCTCAATCGCCGCCTAGTTCGCTTGGGCTCTTTAGGCTTACTTGTTTGAAGTCTTTTTCCATATCTAGGTAAGAGAAAGACAGGAGAAACTTCCCAAGCATGGGTCTTTGATCGATGGAATGCTTGCTGTCAGCATCTCTTACTGGACATCTTGCTTGAAGCTCCGTTCCTTGCACGCGAAGGAATGGTTCCATGAATCATGGGTGGATCTTAATGGGCGACAGGGGGATTGGCTGGCTTACTATGGGGAAGGGGAGAAGGACAGCATAGAGTTTGTGCTTAGGTGTAAGGAGTGTCAGACTCATGGGGATTTCATCCATGCCCCTTCAACGTCTTTCTTTCACACCCGGTTTCGACCGTCAAATTATTCCTCTAGTCATGGTCACCATTTTGTTATCACCGCTACATACTACTTCACCAAGTGGGTTGAAGCAATACCAATGGCCTTAACCGATTGGAAAGGCGTGGCATGCTTAATCTACACTCATCTTCTTTATTGAAAAGGTCTTCCTAAGTCTATATATAGTCTTAGATAAGGGTACCCGAACCGGGGGAATATATGCAACCGGAGTTTAGGATTACTAATTCTTTTAGCACCCCTCCGGTCAAGCTGAGGCCACAAACAAGACCACGCTTAGTATCCTAAGCAAGACTGCTAAGGAAAAAAATAAGGATTGACATTTGAAACCTTAAATACAATAAAAAAACTATTTTGACTATGGTTATATCGAAAGAAGAGAGCTGACCCTAAACAGAGAGAGGAGAACGCAGAGCTTGAACAAAGAGAGCAGATCACAGAGCTAGCTTTAGCCGAGAGAAAGGCTAGTAAGGCCGCAGAAAGAAAGGAGGCTGCTGAGCAAAGATGGCTGCGGAGAAAGAAACTGTGGAACCAGTTGTTCAGGAGCAAACCATCCATGTGCATGATGCCAGTGGCGATGAACACATCCAGCCGAAGCCAATAGCAATCAGCACTCCGGCCATGGTCTTAGAGGCAATGGCAAAAAAGGTTCCGGAGAGGTTGAAAGGAGAACACCATTCCAATCGTTGAAAAACCGTTGCCAACAAGTAGTGTTGAACTAGTTGCCCAGGATGAGGCCATTGCAGCCACTAGCACAGCCAAGTCACCAACCAGTGAGGAAGAAGTAGCAACTCCAACTGCTGAAGATGTGGGAGATGCTGCAGAAAAGAATGATGCACAGATTGGCGGCAACGAAGCCTCCGGGATGTATGTAGATTTGCACACAGAGAGCCCCAGAAAATGCTGCAAACAACGTCCCTGATGACAGACAGCCTCCTGCTATAGCACCCACCGAAGGTCGAGATAGGGAACAACCATCGGTAGAGGCTGCTCCAGAGGAGGTTCAGGTTGAGGCTTCCGCCAAGGAAGCAGAACCTCAGACAGAATTCCAGCTGCTTCAGATATTGCTCAATCAGTCACTGTGGAGCACACCGGAGCTCAGGGAAGGGAAGAATCATTAGTCCAGAGGCAGTGAAGACTGAAGTTGACGAACTCCCCACACTCAAGAGCAAAGAAAGACCCATTTTTTAGCTTCCTCCTTCTTCGGTTGCCAATGAACAGGTCGAAGAACGCATCTCCGGAGCAATGACCAGTCCAGTCCAGAGCACACACTCGGCGCAAATAACTTCCTCGGATCCACTACTCTAGTTACATTCCTTGCCCCTTCCTTGTCGACAACTATTCCAATAAAGAAATAGAATAAGGGGATTGATTGAGCTACTAATTGAACTATAAAAGAAGTAAGAAGGATAGCCTTCTATAACTAGTCTTTTTAGGGTCCACCGTGCTCAAAAGAAAGAGTTGAAGTAGAGTGTTGTAAAGTAATCTTTTTATAAAGCCCAAAGCCAGTTGAGGTCTTAAAGTCAAAGGCAAGACTAACTATATATTCTCCAAGAAGCTCTTTTCATACTCGGACTCTGATCTGGGACTAGCTAGGGTATCCATTCAGGATTTCGACCGTGATCTGTCTACGCGATGAATTAATTGAATGGATTCGGGTATAAGAGGAGATGGTATAAGGCTAACCAGATCTCCTTGGCGTAGTTCGAGACGGAAGCTTTCCTAAGGAATCTTCTTTATCGCCCTTATATTCGGGGAAGGCAAGAGCGCGCAATGCAATGTATTTAATGAAGCCAGCATAGGAAAAAGCAATTACCACTAGAGCGGTTGAAACCTTGTAAACGAGATATTTTCTGATGCCAATCAGTCTGTTCGGGCTCATGCCCCGGTCAGGGAAGACAAAAGAAGGGGGGATAAAAGAAACTTTCCCTTACCGATCGGCTCAGGATCGATAGCCCAACTAGATAGAGAACGAGTGAACTCGCTGTTCCAAGAGCATAAGTAGGCGTGTAAGCAACTTCATCTTCATTTACAGATTACGGAACATAGAAAGTCTATAATCAAATAAGGGCAATGAGATAAGTCCGCGTCTAAGACAGCCAGTGCTACTATATCGGATCGGGAAATCCGACAAAAACTATTGATTATCCAACAACTCAGAAAAAAAAAGGCATAACATGAGTGAAACTCAAGCACTCGAATATCAGTAGATTAGCCTCACGCCAACCCAACTCTCAAACCAGCGGGAGAGGATCGATGTAATTGAGCTCGACTGTAAGGAGAGGAAGAATCCTCTTTCTTTACCAATCCGATCTTTTTTCAGAAGCTGGTAGAAAATAGGCTATAATGCCAGAAGAAGGGTAGAGATATTTTCTCTCTTTCTTTCTAGATCCTTTTAATACGACTAGGGGGATAGAACCCCACGGAGCGGTAGGCTAAGCCGGAAAGAGTTGAGTTAGATCCGATGCCATTGAATTAGTCCAGTAGCTTCTCTTTTGAAGGAATTCCGTACTCTTTCTCTGATTGAATCCTCTGCCCAGGTAATCTCATGGAATCACCAAGATATAATTTTGGATACCACCAAGTGGTGGAAGGCCTTGGAAGACCGCGTTAAAGACAAGGCAAGGGTTATATGAATGGATCGTCCTGCCATTCTGCCCTATTACGGTAAGGCCAATGCACCTGCAACCTTTATGCGGCTGATGAACGATGTTCTTAGGCCTTATTTAGATTGGATGAATTTGTCACGGTCTACGACGACATCTGGTTTATAGCAAGACCCGGGAGAGGCATCTGAAACACGTAGAGCCTTTTTCTATAAGCTCCACGTGAGCACCAGCGGAAAGCCCATACGGAGAAGAGCTTACTTACTTATAAACAAAAAAGGGATGAGGGAGCTGAGATGGCTGATGATGGATATTCGGGTAGCTTAGAGGGCACATGGTTTACGTGTTTAAACTCCGATCGTATAGTTGGGTCTCCGCCTACTCTACGAATTCACATAAAAGGAAGACCTGACCAAGCAAGTTAGTGGGTTATTCACAACCAGGAGACAGAACCGAAGGAGAGGGTCTATGTTAATAGAGCTCGACTGAAAGGAGAGGGTCTATGTTAATAGAGCTCGACTGAAAGGAGAGGGTCTATGTTAATAGAGCTCGACTGAAAGGAGAGGGAACAACTAAAACGTTACGCCCTAAAATAGTTCTAGTTAAAGTTTATCATAGATTGCCTGTGTCCGGAGTTGCTAATTCTTCCCTAAGGGGGATAACCATCTTAATTAATAGAATAGGGCATACTTCCTTTTAGGGGGCGTAGTCATTGTTCTTAGTTCTCTGTAAGTTGATTGCTGCCCGGAATTCGTGATCCTGGGTTGAGGAGCTTGCCGGGTAAGTCCCCTCTATGGGGGGTAATTAGGCTATTAAGCCAAGGACAAGCACTCGGGAAAATCTCTTAGCAGAAGGGGTATGCCCCTTAATTAAGCAAAGAACACACCGAAGCTAGACAGATTGGAACAAAAAGCCCCTTTACGGAAGGACCTATGTAGAAGCTCATTCCGAACAAAGGAAATCTATGACACAGATTGAGACTTCTCCGAACATTTATTATTCTCTTAATCACCATTTAGGCTTCTCCGATTGAGGAAACCCCGACAATTTCTTTTATAGTAGCTGCGATCAGGCACACTTCTTACTTCTTCTCAATCAACGCCAACACTGTCTTATCTACTTGGAAATCCCAATCCCTCTCAAAGACCTCTTTCCTAACAACCATAGCGGGTTATCGTTCATGCCTCATAGCCAATGGCCAACTCAAGCTTAAGCAAGTCCAGTCTACCTCTATCTAGCTCTCTCTTATAGCACCACTTTCTCCTATCAATACTATCTCTCCTTTAAGAAAGCACTTTTCTCAAGGCAAAAGCCTAGACCCATCATCAGACAGAAAGACCCGATAAAGACAAGAAAAAGGCGTTGAGCAAGTAAATGAAGCCAAACAATAGGACAGATCCTTAACAGCTAGCAGCACCGGCGAGGCGAATGTTGGAACTTTCCTATACTTATACTTCGCGTCTGGGTCTTAGGGAAGTTCTGGAATCTTGGTGTCCAGAGGTGAAGCTGAAGCAGCAGCCTCCTTCCCATGTACGGTGCTTATTCCACGATCTTCCTTCTGCGCGTCCTACCCTTGAGCGCCGAAAGTCCGCTTCCTTTCGGGTCCCTTGCCTAAGTGCCCGAACGTTGCACTGTCCTGATGAGGTTACCTTTCAGGTATATAGAACTATAATAGATATTTTTTGTTTCCTACTCACACGAGCCCATACCCTTGCTTTTCTATCAATCTCTAATTCTGATCTTCCTCCCCAATCTGATATTATGGTGCCGGTATAGACCGAAATTCCGTTATGGTCCAATTATGACCGGTTCTAGATATTCTGGAGGTGGAGCTTGTTGAGGAGGGCACTTCCTGGAAACGAGCTATGGGTGGGTAGAGAGAAGGAACCCGACTTCTCTCGATAAGGGAAGGACTGTTCGTGTCGCTACTAGGTAAATCAATTCAGAGGGCGATTCCGATGCTGAAACAACTTATTATCCTTATTACTATGCTTTGTCTTGTAACCTTAAGAGAGGGTGTCCCCTTATCGGCTTTTTCGCTCCTCGCTCATCTCTTCCGGGTGGTTGGCATTCCCCTATGCTCGGCTCTTTTCTTCCTATATCTGAAGATGTCCATTCAATCGGAATTGATATTTCTAGAGGTATACTAAATTTAGCGATATCCCACTTCTCTTTCCCTTAAGGGGCTCGTCGAAATAAGGCATCCAATCGAACTAGCATTGTCGGCGAAGAGGGTTCATTAACCAGCCTTCCTTCGTAGAACCTTTCTTTAAAAAGAAGAACTCAAAGTATAAGAACTTTAAGACTTAGTTATTAACTCTTTTTTGCTTATATTATATAATATAAGGCAAGCAAGCCAGACAGAACCGACAAGCACGGAATGCCAGTTGGAGGGATCTATTTTTAGTTCTTACCCTGAGAGCCAGTTATAGTTGGAAGAGTTTGAGATCTAGTTGGCTTATATCCAGTGGAGATTTCCTTTCCTTCTACCTCTTAGTCCTTCGGGCTTGTATACTATAAGTAGTCTCATTGTTTTCTTTCATATAAGAATTCTAGTTTCATTCCACTCGAGAAATCTGAATAGAATCTTTCTTTTCTTCTGAGACAGACTTTCGGAATTCACTCAGTTGTGACTAAAGCTCTTTTTTCCTATCCTAAGGCCAGGCCTTTAGGTGAGTGCGAGGAATCGTACAAATCAAAAGTCTTCTCTGGATAGCCCAACTCTAATCTAGAAGGTGCATCAGATAAGATGTATCAATCATGAAAGCATCGACCTGTTGGTTGTCCAAGAAGATGGAGTGTCTCAGTCGGTGGCTCTTAGCAAGACTGTTCGGAAAGACCATTCCTTCTCCGACCCTGCTGCATTGCTTCATCTGGCTGGAATGGCGTGGGAGCCGCATAGGGAGATGTGAGTTTTATCATTCGCTCTAACATAAGAGATTACAGCCCCTTCTGGGGCAGACAAAAGGGCTTTACATAGTATACTTCCGGGATGATCCATCTTTGTTTGTAAGCAAAAGTGCTCTCTTTCTTCCTTCCGTTGTTGCCTGATGGGAACGTTCTACCAGTGTTCTCGCTGCCGATAATAGAAGGAATATAATATTTTAGATCTGCTCAGTCTCCTTATATAGAATAAACTAATTGGGAAATCAAAATAAAAAAATGGATTCTTGGGTAGTGAGTACACTAAATAGCCCTGTCCTCATCCCCCGAAGCTTACTTCCCTACCTTAAGAGAGGAAAAGGACCTTAACGGCCTTCCTCCTTTGCTACTTCTGCCTTTCCTGCTCTTATTCCCGCTTTCGAGAGCGAGTTCGTCCAACCCTCTCCCGTTGGTCGAGCTGAATTACATCTACCCTTTAGTTCAAGAGTTCAGGACTTCTTCTCGTGAGCCTCTTTGATAGAAGCACTTTCTTTGTCTTGGTCCCAATTCAACTACATCCGCTATAGCATTTCAAATAAGTGGTTATTGAGTTCGCCGAACACTAACTAAACCTTCAAGTTCAGATAGTGAGAGAGTGAACAAGAAGCCAAAATTAGATTCCGCTCTCAATAGAAGGCTTTCGCACCTCAACATCTAGTTTCCTCTGCTCGCTTGAAGTTTAGATTGCATTGCCGCCGCATATATCATGGGGAATCTGGTTAGCACCCACATTTAGGAACAAAAGAAAGACTGACGAGCAGCTAGAGCTCTTCTTCTCGAAAATATGTCTTAGCATTCTCCTTCGCCCCAACACTAAGATCGTTGATGAAAGCAAGTCTGGAAGACCAGAAATTAAACTCCAGTGGTCCCCAGCTGGATTAAGCTAAGCTCCGACGGCTCTTAAAGAGGGAACCCAGGACTTTTACTCTTTCTTCGGCGGGAGAACGAACTTCTGCTACACGAGGACTCGGCGGCTCTCCTATTTTTATCTCATTCAGACTTGGATGACCTCTCTTTTTAAGACTAGCTTTCAGACCTAGAGAGGGTTGAAGCCTATTCAAGAAAGGCCTGACTTGCTTGCTTGCCGAATAGTCCCTCGTCCTTCTTGCGCTTGAAGCATATAAAGCTCAACGAGTCAAAAAGGCTTCGCACCTTTTAGTACGGGTCTGAATCCTTAGACCTTCGGGAGACAGGAGAGCTTACTGAACGGCTTTGAAGCATATAACGGCTGGCATATAAAGGCTCTTGAAGTGCGCTTTCCACGCGTAAAATGATATAAAAAGACCTCTATTGATCGCTCCCCTTCCGTGCTTATGCACTGGGGATTTATATACGAGGAATCGATAGATTGTGATTCCGCTTTATTTCGCCAAAACCAGAGCTTCCACACCGCAACTCCAAACACTAACGGCCATTCATACGAAAAGAAGAGCACTCACACTCGGTCTTGGAAAAAAGCAATATATACATTATTTGGCCATACCCCTACATCCACCCCTGGAGAATAAGGCTATGTTGGGGCTAGCATTACCACTTGGAAGATGATTGAGAGTTTCGAAAAAGGGCCCTTTTACAAGCGCAAGCAAGAGATTGAAAGGGAGCGGTAACTAGAAGATTTCCTTCTGGGGCCTACCTTTTTTTGAAGCAATGCCGCTAACAAACCTTGAATGAAGCTATCGACTCGGACTCTAGCTATCCCAGTTGATTTCTTCTATTCTATATAATATATTTAAAAGTTTGAGCTATTCATTGACCAAAGTTTCCTCGGGTCATTAGAGTTGGAGTTTGAGTACCCGCAGCTAATCAATTGAAGACCCTTAGGATTAGGGTATGCCCCTCACCCAGAGCTAACAATTGGTCTTTCTTTTATCACTAGGTTCTTTAGCAGGAGTTCCTTTGCGGACCTTTCATAGAACCCAAAAGAAAAGGATACCGAGTCGGAGTACGGTACGATAGTTGTGTTTGTTAAAGACTTGTGTAACCGAATACAAAAAAAAATGTCCTCAAAAAGAATTGATATTTTCGGTTGTTGGCCAACCGCCCAGATTTTTTTATAGTTTATTTCTGCCCCCCTTTCTTATATATTGGGAAGTAGAAAAGGGAATGCCGGAGTTAGTCAGTTTTTCTTGTCTTTTGTGTCAATGTCAATGTTGGCTAATTAGCTTACTTATATTCCCAAGACAGCTTACTACTCTTATAGTTCTGTTTTGGGAGAAGGAGCCCTTTCTTCTTCTACTATTCCAGTGGCGGCATTCTCTGAGTAGGAGAACATTCCTCCCTAAAAAGCTCACTTTGAAAGTAAAGAAAGAAAAGAGAACATAAAAAGGATAGGCTAACTACCAAGCTGACTACGGTTCCCCCGCTCTAGGCTAGGCTGAGACTGCTCTAGTTTCTTATTATGACTCTTCTCCCTCTGGGATCACTCCCATAGATAGAGGAAACCCTCGGGCGATCCAATCAAAGAAGACAATCCCCACCACTTCAGGAAGGGAAGGTTCGATCAAAGGGTTCATCAGTGGATGATGAAGAAAGTACTGAACAGGGCAGGGGAGGCTTCCATCGATGGCGTATAGAATAACATAGAGTAGAGTGAAAGGGTCCACCCCGAAAAGCCAGGGAAGGACAGTTTTCACATGCCACAGTTAGGACTTGCAAGTACGAGACTGACTCTTCACTTTCTCAAAATTGACTAAGTATAAAGTAAAGTGAAGTACCGGCTTGGGTGACCGTTAACTTGAAGCGGGCGAGCTTACTAAGTTAAGGCCCTCTCCTTCTCGCTCCGTCAACTCTATCTCTCGAGCTATCACATTCGTAAACAGTTGAATAGGAACTTCGTCTATAAGACCTTTTTTAGAGCGCTAGAATGCGTCTTTAGGCTTCTTGTGAGACGGTGCCAAACGTTTGATAATAGCTTTTTGAAGCCTTTCTGACAGAAATGGGTGGAATCTTTGGGGAAAGAGCTTAGTTTACGGTAAGAGCGTAGTTCGCGGAACGAGCCTCTATGCCTACACTGGCGCTAACGAGAAAGATCTTAAGATAAGAAGCAGAGCCTTTCTTCTGAGATCATCCTTCTGTGCCCTTTTTCCTAGTGTAACTGTGTTGGATTCGTTCTGTTCCTGTTGTTAGATTGTGTTCGTGGTGGAGCCGAGTTAGGTTTCTTTCTTCGTTTTTTTTGTTTGCGGGTATTGTTTCGATGGAGCTTTGTCCTGAAGAAAGCTCTTTTAAAACCTGGTTACTATCCCGCCTCTGGGCCTAATCATCTATTGTAAACATAAGCCTGTATCTTTGGCGCAAGAAGTCAGTTTGGAGCCATGCTTAACACTGGGGAATCGGCTTGCAAGGAAAATCTTGATTGAAGGTCCATTACATTTTTCTTTCCCTCCATCTCTGGCTAGAAAAGGATGTATGGGTCAAACTTTGATGTCTCACTAGTTTAGATACGACGAGATTATCATCAAAGTTCGGGAGTCTCAACCTGAATACCTCACCGCACCGGTACCGGTTATGAGCCACATTCCGCGAAGAGGTTTTATAGTAGTTCCCGCCCCTTGTGAGGTACCGAATAAGTGAAGTTACTACTTGAATCGGGCTTCTGAGCATCATACCGTCGTTTCCTCGAAAGATGATTCGCCGTCGTGATGCAAAAGCTGACCGCTTAATTCATCTTTCCTTTCCCGCTTCCTTGCTTCGAGGAGCATAATGCATAGTATAAGAAGGGACATAGAAGGAGCTGCTAGTAGTAGGATGCACAGAGGGACTTTAGTCTCATATTCATGCCCAGAGTCAACTGCTGGTGGTTCAGAAAGTGAATCAGATTCATCCTATAATAAGTAAGAAGATGGTACGAAAGGGATTCATCGACATCTGAGATTCATTTTGAAACCAATGGCAGATCTTCCTCAATAGGAACTGAACTGAACGCTGGCAGGAGGAAAGCTTTGCTACTTCTCAGTGCATGAGGAATGAAAAGCGGAAAAAGCCTATTCGATAACAGTAACAAGAGTAATTAATGGCGGATTCGCTCTCAAATCGTCCTTCTCATTCTCATCTTTAAAAGCCAAATCATCGTCCGCATCTAATCAATCCCCAATCGTCTGGTATCCCTTTTCTCTTTCTGCAAGAAATCGTCCTCATCGAATTGTCCGCTATCCCTATCCCTTTTAGGACGAGTCAAAGGTCCATGACAGCCAGTAACAGACAGAAGAGAGAGAGCACAGATAGAAAGCGAACCGCCCGTTCCCATAGCCATGGAATTGGACATCTGCACTTTACGCGCGGTTCGTTTACTTCGTACTTCAATTCCAGGCTCTTTTGCCTGCTCATCCAAAAAAAGGGCTTCTACCTTATCGGTAGCTACGTGGGCTCTTGTTTCTTATCCCAAAGCTGCGGACACGAGGTCTTTATTCCTTATTATTCTGCTAACACTTTTTTAGGGTTGGTTCTCAAGCTACTACGTACAACATCATCTTCCGAAGGACCATCTTCGTCAATGACGTTGTTAGGTCAAGTCATCATCAACTAGTTCGCTTGCAAATACTTCTCCCGAATCAGCTTCTCTATGCGTGCCCCAAATGTCTCCACCGTAAGCGCATTCAACTTTCTTGCGATCATGTGGCTCAACTTCTCCATGCAGAAAAGAAAGAAAATAAATAAGGCTATCTTAAGATAGACCTTGCCTCAACCCCCTGCTTGCTGTGAAAAACTAAGATTTCTCCCCATTCCAGAGTACTGAAAGTGAAGCACTGGTGATGCAATTCATCATAAGGGACACCCAGTTCTGAGGAAATCCAAACTCATGTAGCACCTGCCTTAGGAAATTCCAATCAACCTTGTCGTACGCTTTCTCCAGATCAACTTGCAAATGGAATCTGACCTTTCTTCCCCTGAATCCTCTTCATAGTGTGGAGAACTGGAAGGGTAATATTTTTTATATTCTCACTCGCTCTTCTTCCTGGAAAAAAAGTCTCCACTCTTGATTACATAGAGCCCTATCAAGCCTTTCCAAAACATTCGTCCTTCCATGCCTCAGATTATTCCATGTAAATGCCGGGCCAGTCTGGCCCAGCTTACATTCATTGATGCAATCAACAAAGTTTCTGCATTTTGATTGTCTTACCGGGGTTCCTCCTCTTTTCTCCTCTCCTGAAATCACTTCATTCATGTCTCCCGAAAGCAGCCAAGGAATGTTGATCGCTCAAGAGCTTGGGTTTCTATATTCCCTTTGTTCTTCCTTGGAACGAGGATTAGGATTAGCATATATAGCTGTGAATAACCAATAAATTTCTTACTTTCTGTTAACAATGGCTTAATAATGGATTGGCTGTTAGAAGCCAAGATCTCTACATTGACGATGTCTTCCCTCCGGATCCCCCCATCAAACCTTGGGCTTCTACTTTTGAAACTCTAGAAAACTGAGTTCTTGCAACAATTTCATCTGCTTTAAGACCAGAGGTTCGGGTCTCCATTAAAACTAGTACTGCTAGATCATGCATCCTCAAAGCTCTCGTAAAGTACGATTGAATTCATCATTCGCCGCTCCTCTGCAATTCCAGAACATTATCTTCATAGGGAAGACCATAAGGGATTTTTAGCTCAAAGCCCATGGTGGGTGCGACCCCTCCGTTTGGCCCATCTGCTTCCTTTGTCTGATAAAATCATATCATTGAGTTCAAATCAAGAAACTTAAGATAAACAATCAGCAAACCCTCCTTCATTTCGAGAGGAGAAAGAAAGATAGGCAAGAGAGTGCCATCCGAAAATTAGGTGGAATTTGTCCTATTGAATCGAAGCAGTCCGCTCTCTATCCGGTGGAGAGCTCTTGTTTTCACCAAGGTCTGAGGGAGTAGCCCTTAAGCACTTTGAATTTATATACCTAATTAAAGTATATAGGGTAAGGAAAAAAGTGCCCATCACTTCCTTCAGCTCGACTAGCTTCTTTCAGAAGAACTAATCTTGTCCATATGTTCGGTTAGCAGGACATTCAAACAAAGAAGCTATGCACCAAAACGGAAGATTTGACTTATTAGTACACGAGCAAATCAATGAAATAAATAAGTTCCTACCATCCAACGCTACGATGGGAAGAACTGTCCACTAGATAGCCCATTAACCCACTTCTCGTACCCAGATGAAAGATGCATCTCAGCAAAGGACTCTGGTAAGTATTTAGGTATTTGTAGACCTAGAGCTCTGGGGCTTTAAAGGGCTTCACTACCGAACTAAAGACCTAGGACCGATTGGACAGCTTTTCAAAGTCGTAAATAGACAATAGGTGGCTAGAATAGCTAATAGGACAGCTTCCAAAGCTTTAGTTTAAATTATTAAAAATCATCTATACACTTACACTTACACTATAGAGGAAATAACGTGCTCATACTCTTCTTGAGTTTTTTCCCAATACGATTAGCCTGATTGCCATGCAAGGACAATCTTTACGGCTTCAATGTAAACCTGATTGCTCGGATCTTGTAATTGAGTAACCAGATGGAAATAGGAGGGATCCCCCATATTTGTGTAAAGGCTTTGTGCCAAATCTCCCCAGGTATAGGGGTCAGGAAGAGTAATCTTATGAAAAGTGAAATTTCTCTCAAGATAGAGAGAACTAATCGAGTGTAACCGTTCAGGTGGGTCCGATTGGGAAGATTTTTCCCAGTTTCTTCCCAAAACTCCACTAGATCAGGTTCATGGGGGTTTTTTACTCTGGAATGTTTACGCCAGAGGTTTTTTATCCAAGTGATAAGATTCATTTCTTCAAATTAAAGATCGAGTCAAGGGAAGGACGTCGGTCTGTCCCCGACTCCTCTGAGACTTATACGGATAGACTCGTTATACACGCTCTTAATGGTATAAAAGGTGGGCCCCTATACTGTTAGCTCGCCTGCGCCCAGTACTCTTTCACTTTATGGCTAGCCTTAGAAGGAGCTTTCTCGCATGAAAGAGACCCATGTCATTCTTGTGAAGTCATAAGAGGATAAATTACCTGCTTTGATCAAGGGATGGCGTCCTCAGTGTGCACTAGCTCCAATACTGTCTTAGTAAACTCTTGGCTTATGAGGAACGGCTGTCCCGATAATAGAATGAATGTTCTAAAGAAGAAAGAATATACTGTTAGTTCCGACTAGTGTTGACCTCCCGGTCCTATGAATCGATAAAGAGAAGGGCTACCCAGTCAAAGTGGGAACTCCTAGTAGGAATAGTAAAAGCTCTTCCTTAGGCTTAGGAACTGCTTTCTGCTTGCTTGGTTTTTGTTTTATTAAATAAATACAGCTGTTAACAATCCCTATCGCCGTCCAATCTAAGAGGAGGGATTTCCCGGGAAAGGTACTAGTCACTGATTTAGGTCAAGAATCAGTCTCTGACAAAGATCTTCAAATAGCGTAGATAGCTGGTCACAATCTCTCTTCCAATAAAGTAAGGAAGGTTAGAGCTCAAGCTAGTAGGAATAAAGGTAGCTTCTCCCTCTAATCCATGATAGATCGAAGGGGAGCACTAATCTAATGAGTGTCCCCGCTCTTATCGCTGCGCTCTAGTTGCTTGTAGCTCCTGGCTGGCCTATGAGGAACGCTTCTCGCTACAGACTATTCTGGCTACTCAATAAAGAGCGTTTCTAATAGATGGGCTCGTGTATCTTTTATAGTCAGAGTCCTAACTACTTCACCTCATCGGTCAAGTGGCTTCGCTCATCAACTCAATCAGTGAAGCGGCTTCACTTCTTGCTCGAGGAGATAAAGAAGAAAAAGTTATACCTCCCACCATTCCTTGAAGGAAGGACGGGACTAATTGAACTAAGTCTGACTTGCTTTCTTTTTCCCTGGGATGTCTTTCCCAAACCAATTAAAGTATATAGAAAGCTAGCCGAAAAGTTTAGTACTTAAAATGTTAAACTGCGTATCTTCCCTTCAGAGGGGTAGCGCATCTCCCGGTGTTCGAGTGGCATACTCGGTAAAGCAAAGCAGCTTCGTTCCTCACCTTTGAAATGGAGCTGCTCCTTCTGCTTGTCCTGCGAGTGCTGTCATCATGTAATAGAGGTCACGGTGAAGAATCTTAGAAGGAGGACCTGCTTTTAGACCTCATCTTCGATTAGTCATAGCTGGAACTAAACTCCTGGCTGCTGGCCAGTAGTCCCCCTAGCTCTCGCTACTAGAGAAATGGCGTGTATAAGATAGAGCTCGTCTCAATCGAATGTTCGACCTCCTCTAAGAAAGAATCGACTGGGAGATCTAAATCAGATGCTCTTTCTGTTTACTAACCATCTGAATCATCCATGGCGAGTCGTTTATCGTATATAAAGGAAAGGCTGCATTTAGGAGTGCTCTTTGAACTTTGAAAGAATCCCGTTCTCTTATCCCCTGCTGTCTCTGAAAGATCAGATGTGAACTCTGAACGAATGGTTGCAGCTATTGTTCAAAGGAGAATGGAAGAAGTTGAGGGTATGGTATAATAAATCTTAAAAAGTGGATCCCCGATAGCAAAGGAAGTGGCAGCAGTGGTATCGTATAGTTGAGGGGGGCTGCTTTTCTATTTTCGAGAAGAGTTCTTTCTTTCGAACCATCGGTACTCGTGTACCATTGCATAGGCCGACATTGACTACCCCATTCAACAATTTCTTTCTCGATGCGGATCACAGCCTAGTTTCGTAGCCAAGGGGCGAAGTGAGGGCACGAAGGGCAGAAGAATCAGTCTAAGGCTATGCTCTAGGTTCTGGAAAGGTAGTTCAGTCACCCCCGGCAGCGATTCCTCTCTTAGCATCTTACCCGCCTGACTCAAAGCGTAGTTGATTTTTTCCTGCTAATGAATCAACTGGTATTGGACTGCTCTCAAAGTCAAAGGCAAGGGGGTCTTCCTCTTAACTACCTAAGCCTAAAGTGAGGGATATCCCGCTTAAGGATGAAATTCTTTAGAAGGCGTCGGTAGCAAAGGCAGAAGGAAAAGGCTTAGTCACCAGTTTAATCCGAACTCACGAAGAAGGAAGGATGCAAAAAATCCATTCCTAAAAGGAGATCTTTGTCGATGCTCGTAGCGTATAGAAGGTAAATGCGGGGTAGGCCAAAAATCCCGACTTCAATCGTCTTAGTGTAGTGGAATACCCGAGTGAAGTAAAATAGTAAGAGAAGGGCGCTTTCCTGTATAAAAGAAGAAATTTCATATATAAAGATAGTAAGTTTCTTAAGCGGGGTAGAGGAATTGGTCAACTCATCAGGCTCATGACCTGAAGATTGCAGGTTCGAATCCTGCCCCCGCCTAATCACTTTATCTAAGATTCTGCTCTTTTTTGATTGCATCCTAGGAAACTGTTATGGATCTTTACTCCCTCCCATCCCAGGAATAATTGAAGAGAGTTATCTCCTTGACTTGCCGAAATGGGCTTGTCACGGATCCCTCAAAAATTGAATGTTCAAAAGCTTAGGCCGTTAAGGATTGGGATTTTTTGAGGCGAGAGAGAATTTTATTTGGCTTGGAAAGACCGGAGACCAGAGGAAAACATCCTTTTTTTTTGAAAAGACAGAGATGAATGTGGACAGAGCACAGACCTCAGACCGATCGATTAAACCAATTATTGTAGACTTTCCCGTGGAAGTATTGAATTCAAGTCATTCATGTGTACCGATTTCCTTATGGTTGACTTAACAATTGGGATACTGCTTTCACCGTACTTATAAAAAAATTCATTATATGCTAATTTCAGTCTATTAGTTCATAGCTTTGCTCAGCTGGAGTGAAAGTCTAACATACACAGTATGTAGGGCTTATACACACCTTTAGTAGTTCCCTCCAAACCCCCAGCCTACTGACCTTAACTTCTCTTTCTAGCCCCTCTAAGCTTACCAACTTCGTTGCTTTTGATTGCTTGTTGTACTCCGTCTACCATATTCCTTTGTCTTTGCACCTCAGTCTCGGATTGACTATAAGTCTTTTTTTTTTTCTGGATTGAGTCCGCGTGATTTATCTATCTTATTATAAGCGCCGAATCCATACTTCTTGGACAGTGGCCGACACCAGAGAAGACTAATTAGAGATTTGCTAAGCGAACGAGCCTGAAAGCGCTTCTCCTAGCTTGATCTTAAGTCTTATACATTAATTAAATTAAGCAGCCTGACTTATATGCTCCTCTTCCCTTGCTTTATTACACCGATTATTGCAGATGAAGCGAAGGACATCGATTATCTATAACGAATATTCGACGTCGACGGATAGGCCTTCTACTGCGCCATCTCTTAGCCTTTCTCCCCCTCTATTGCCGGTAAGAAAGGAGACTAGGACTTCCATAAACTAAAGAAAGAGCAGAATCTCCTCCGATTGCTGCTTGCGGAACTATTGTATATATTTATATAGTTATAACACTATAATTAACTGACAAAGGGTCTGTTCACGGAGGTTGTTGTAGTTTTCGTAGTTGCAATAATTTTGAATTAGAGATTGGGTTGGTGTTCAGTGTACCGCTTGTGTAGCCTATGCGAAGCAAGCCTACATAGGGTACAAGATCGAAAAGAATGCTTTGCATGAACATTGAGATGTCCAAGATAAAAGGAACGAGGGGAAGAATCGACGAGGAATCTATAACATAAAATCGTGAATGAAAAAGCATGACGAGAATTCTCAACTCGAGATGTTAGAGGGTGCAAAATCAATTGGTGCCGGAGCTGCTACAATTGCTTTAGCGGGAGCTGCTGTCGGTATTGGAAACGTCCTTAGTTCCTCGATTCATTCCGTGGCGCGAAATCCATCATTGGCTAAACAATTATTTGGTTATGCCATTTTGGGCTTTGCTCTAACCGAAGCTATTGCATCGTTTGCCCCAATGATGGCCTTTCTGATCTCATCCGTATTCCGATCGAGTTTCAGTTTCATAAAGCAAGCACCTCTTTCTTTCCAGCCTTAGTCAGGGGGTGGGGACGCAGTTCTTAAACAGAAGAATGGCGATAAAGAGGCTGCTAAAGTCAAATTCAAGAAAAAAAGTAGAATTGGAAGTAAAGTAAGAAGGAAGGAGGCTAGTCCCCGAAAATGCTCCTCTCCTAGGTTACTTTGTCGTTGGGGCTTACAATTCACCTTGTGACTCATTCCTTCGGTCGAGCGTTCTTCGGGCGTCGATCAATCTATCACTCAATC